TATATCGTATTAACAATCGAAATATGGTCGAAAGAAAAAATCTCTATTTGATGGGGCTTCTTCCTATACCTATGAATTCCATTGGACCCAGAAATGATACATTGGAAGAATCTTTTGGGTCTTCCAATATCAATAGGTTGATTGTTTCGCTCCTGTATCTTCCAAAAGGAAAAAAGATCTCTGAGAGTTGTTTCATGGATCCGAAAGAGAGTACTTGGGTTCTCCCAATAACTAAAAAGTGTATCATGCCTGAATCTAACTGGGGTTCGCGGTGGTGGAGGAACCGGATCGGAAAAAAGAGGGATTATAGTTGTAAGATATCTAATGAAACCGTAGCTGGAATTGAGATCTCATTCAAAGAGAAAGATATCAAATATCTGGAGTCTCCTTTTGTATCCTATATGGATGATCCGATCCGCAAGGACCATGATTGGGAATTGTTTGATCGTCTTTCTCCGAGGAAGAAGCGAAACATAATTAACTGGAATTCGGGACAGCTATTCGAAATCTTAGTGAAACACTGGATTTGTTATCTCATGTCTGCTTTTCGTGAAAAAAGACCAATTGAAGCGGAGGGTTTCTTCAAACAACAAGGAGCTGGGTCAACTATTCAATCAAATGATATTGAGCATGTTTCCCATCTCCTCTCGAGAAACAAGTGGGGTATTTCTTTGCAAAATTGTGCTCAATTTCATATGTGGCAATTCCGCCAAGATCTCTTCGTTAGTTGGGGGAAGAATCCGCACGAATCGGATTTTTTGAGGAACGTATCGAGAGAGAATTGTATTTGGTTAGACAATGTGTGGTTGGTAAACAAGGCTCGGTTTTTTAGCAAGGTACGGAATGTATCGTCAAATATGCAATATGATTCCACAAGATCTATTTTCGTTCAAGTAACGGATTCTAGCCAATTGAAAGGATCTTCTGATCAATCCAGAGATCATTTTGATTCCATTAGTAATGAGGATTCGGAATATCACACATTGATCCATCAAAGAGAGATTCAACAACTAAAAGAAAGATCGATTCTTTGGGATCCTTCCTTTCTTCAAACGGAACGAACAGAGATAGAATCAGACCGATTCCCGAAATGCCTTTCTGGGGATTCCTCAATGTCCCGGCTATTCACGGAACGTGAGACGCAGATGAATAATCATCTGCTTCCGGAAGAAATCGAAGAATTTCTTGGGAATCCTACAAGATCAATTCGTTCTTTTTTCTCTGACAGATGGTCAGAACTTCATCTGGGTTCGAATCCTACTGAGGGGTCCACTAGAGATCAGAAATGGTTGAAGAAACAACAAGATTTTTCTTTTGTCCCTTCCAGGAGATCGGAAAATAAAGAAATGGTTGATATATTCAAGATAATTACGTATTTACAAAATACCGTCTCAATTCATCCTATTTCATCAGATCCGGGATGTGATATGGTTCCGAAGGATGAACCGGATATGGACAGTTCCAATAAGATTTCATTCTTGAACCAAAATGCATTTTTTGATTTATTTCATCTATTCCATGACCAGAACAGGGGAGGATACACGTTGCACCACGATTTTGAATCAGAAGAGAGATTTCAAGAAATGGCAGATCTATTAACTCTATCAATAACCGAGCCGGATCTGGTGTATCATAAGGGATTTGCCTTTTCTATTGATTCCTACAGATTGGATTTCTTGAATGAGGTATTCAACTCCAGGGATGAATCGAAAAAGAAATCTTTATTGGTTCTACCTCCTATTTTTTATGAAGAGAATGAATCTTTTTATCGGAGGATCAGAAAAAAATTGGTCCGGATCTCCTGCGGGAATGCTTTGGAAGATCCAAAACCAAAAATAGTGGTATTTGCTAGCAACAACATAATGAAGGCAGTCAATCAATATAGATTGATCCAAAATCTGATTCAAATCCAATATAGCACCCGTGGGTACATAAGAAATGTATCGAATCAATTCTTTTTAATGAATAGATCCGATCGCAACTTCGAATATGGAATTCAAAGGGATCAAATAGGAAATGATACTCTGAATCATAGAACTATAATGAAATATACAATCAACCAACATTTATCGAATTTGAAAAAGAGTCAGAAGAAATGGTTCGATCCTCTTATTTCTCGAACCGAGAGATCCATGAATCGGGATCCTGATGCATATAGATACAAATGGTCCAAGGGGAGCAAGAATTTCCAGGAACGTTTGGAACATTTCGTTTCTGAGCAGAAGAGCCGTTTTCAAGTAGTGTTCGATCAATTATGTATTAATCAATATTCGATTGATTGGTCCGAGGTTATCGACAAACAAGATTTTTCTAAGTCACTTCGTTTCTTTTTGTCCAAGTCGCTTCTCTTTTTGTCCAAGTCACTTCCTTTTTTCTTTGTGAGTATCGGGAATATCCCCATTCATAGGTCCGAGATCCACATCTATGAATTGAAAGGTCCGAATGATCAACTCTGCAATCAGTTGTTAGAATCAATAGGTGTTCAAATCGTTCATTTGAA